TAGAAGATGGCATGCCGCCACTCGGACTCGAACCGAGATGCTCTAGCACTGCTTCCTAAGAGCAGCGTGTCTACCGATTTCACCATAGCGGCTTGCTCGAACTCATAATAGCCTATTTATATTCAATCGTCGAGATTGAACAAGTCAATTCAATCAAATAAGTTTTTTTTAGTAAAGATTAAAATTGATAAAAAAACGAGTTCAAAAGTCAATTTGAAGGTTCATTAGTTTCATTTATTTTCCTTTAGGGTGTCCGGTTTATTTATCTTAAGGCTTTGACGTAGTTTATCCTATTCTAAAAACAACTCTTGCAACTAGATAATTCTTTCGATAGAATCATTTTTTTTTTTTTACTTTTATTGTCATTATTTCTGGTTTATCTGATTTCAAAATTTGAGACAAAAATAAATTTTCTAAATGAATCAAAAATAGGCATATTTTTGATTACTCCAAATTGACACATTATTTTTATTTGTACATAATATCTCAACAATTAAGTTCTTTTTATGTTAAATTACATATAGTACAATAAATTAAGAAGTCAGAAAGTTATCCAAAAATTTTTAACATGAAATCCATTAGTTTCAACAATTAATTAATTTGAACTAAAAATCTTATATCTGCCCCTCCCGAGAAAGATCATTTTTTTTATTTTTGTAAAAGTCGATGGGGAAAAAAAGACTCCCCACCACACCACCAAAATCTGAGTGAAAATATACTAAAAAAATAAAAAAAATGATTTTTTAGAATTCAGAAAACGGAAGAATTCTTCTTTTAGACATCTTATAATCTTATAATTAAGATAATCTTATAATTAAGAGTCTATTTCATATTGATTAGAATAGGGACTACCAATTGTTAATTTTATATTCATTTTGAAATTCACAAATTATTCCAATATTTTAGGACTTATTTGTTTGTCGTACAAAAAAACTTTTTGAATTCCCGGTAGAAAGAGATTTCCCTAATGACAAAGCTTTTAACGCTGCCCAATATCCTTTCCTTTTCCAAATATTTTTACGAATACGCTTTTTTGATATCGAAGTACGTTTTTTTGGAACTGCCATTTTAAAATGAAGAAGTTACTCATTGTTATAGTTGGATGTGAAAGACATCTATTGTTCAAAACAAATTATTATTTCTTATTCATATTCATTATCTATTTTTCTCTAAATAAGATTCTATTCAAAAAAAAGAAATATAGATATGTCAAAGATCCGTGAAAATTGGATCAAAAATTACTCGAAATAACAAAATTTTGATTCCATACACTATGTCGTAAAACCTAAATTTTTTCGTTTGGAACTTTTAGTTCTCGTTGTTTATCTCTCAAAGTTATATCTTTAGAATCTGCTATGCCATAGAAATCAAATCAATCAAACTTAATAAAATCAATAAAAAACCTAAAAGACTTTTATTTTTGTTATTCTATACTTTATTTTATTTACATGTAATAAAATACTTCAAAGGCTTGTAAACTTTTGCCTAATAAATTGAGTTTTTTAGTTTTGATAAAAAATACACCTAAATTCAATTTTAAAATTCGAGTGAGACTAGTAATAAATCTGTTAAAGGATCCGTGGTTTGATAAAAAATATCTCAGTCATTTTTTATCCTTTCTCGATAAAAAAAGTTCATTTTAGATCTATAATCTTCTAAAATTTACTAATAAATTGAAATGGAAAACAATGAATCCCATAATGAATTAGTTAATGAGTTGAAATAAACTAACTAAAATCAAGAGTTTTTATTTCATTAGACCGATGACCTTAGTTAATTCTATAATTCATATCAGCATCAAGTACTCTTTTTAGCCCAAATTTTTATCCTTGCTCTACAAATATAAATTCTTATTATTATTATGATAATTTATCGTAATAATAATAAGAATTTATATTTGTATTTTCCTATTATAAGTATTTGTTTTTATATGTCGCTTGGTCATATCATTTGACCAATTATAACTTCTTGTTTTGAATATTTGAACGATTTTGAAAAGACTCAGAATAAATACTAATCTAAAATTATTAAATAAGTTAGTGCATATATTGATTTTTTATTGACTTTTTCGAAAGAGGTAAAATCCGGTGAATCGGAAACAATTAATTAAGAAAAAAAAACTTTTTTTATGGAACAAATATATCAATATGCGTGGATAATACCTTTTCTTCCACTTCCAGTTCCTATGTTAATAGGGTTGGGACTTCTTCTTTTTCCGACGGCAACAAAAAGTCTTCGTCGTATGTGGGCTTTTCAAAGCGTTTTATTGTTAAGTATAGTCATGATTTTTTCCATGAATCTGTCTATTCAGCAAATAAATAGCAGTTCTGTCTATCAATATGTATGGTCTTGGATTATCAATAATGATTTTTCTTTAGAATTCGGATACTTGATCGATCCACTTACTTCTATTATGTCAATATTAATTACTACTGTTGGAATTATGGTTCTTATTTATAGTGATAATTATATGTCTCATGATCACGGATATTTGAGATTT